TAGGTTTGTAGAAAAAGGATAAAATGGATCCTTTCTTTGCTCCGATATTTCCTCCATTCCTTTGTTTCTAATGATGTTTTTGAAGAATTGAATCCATTGTATCTGTTCCTCCATAGTATGAGAGGACTCTTCCGAACCAAGAAGAAAGAATGATTTTTTGGATGACACAGGATTTCTACAGACGAGACACCCTGCAAATCGTTTCTATACTAATTTAATTGAACCTTACTCTACTCTACTAAAAAAGAAAATTTCAAGAAAAAAACTCTTACTGTTCCGGTTGAAAAGATGAAATTTTAGATTTTTACGCATATCCAAATCCCTAATCCCTATTTATTATCTCATCACAGTTAAAATTCTCTTTTTTTTTTTTTTGATATTATAATATAAGTTCATTGAAGAAGTTCGATTTGCTCAATAAGTCACCCCCTCCCCTTTTTTTGTTTGTCCACTACTTCTTTCTTATGAATCTAAACAAAGAGGTTCCAATAGATCTGGAAAAGGAATAAAATAGTAATCTTTGACGAACAGAATCAAGAATCATTATTATTTCAACACAAGAAAAGGAATTTTCCACCCCTTTCTTGTGTCGAAAATTAGGAAGACGAGTAATCCCTCCTAGAATCCTTTGTTCCTTTCATCTATCCCTTACCGCGTATTCTTCTCCTACTTATTTATTTTATGTCATGCCGCCTATTATCTATTAGAATTCGATTCTAGTAGATACAAAAAACTATCGATGCATTACATGGCATTGACAATTTGGCAATAAGAGACCTGACACAGTTACACCGCTCCAATTTGGATTGAAAAAAGTTCAAGTAGTCTTCTTTTCTTTGCAATATACATCCTCTTACTAGGATACAAGCAATTCCCGACATCTCACAAAAAAAGTATAAACAAAGAAAACAAAGGGCTTTCTATCTTTTTTTTGGATCATACATAATTGCACCGATCAACAATAATTCGGCCCTTTTTACCAACCTGATGAATCGGTCGATCTAGAAATTCATTTCGGACAATTGAACCTTCTCAAACTGTTTCTTTTTAAGAACCAAAAAGATTTGTGCTAGAATAACAGATGCCAAGAAAAACAACAAACCTTGGACACGTAATGGATCTTGAAGTACTATTTCTGCATCTCCCTGACCAAATCCACCCACGTTAGGATTACTTGTTAATGGCTGATCAAGCTTGATGGATTCCCCCTCTGAAACAAGAAGTTCTGGTCCTGGAGGTATAATATCAACCACTTGGCGTCCATCCGATGCATCGGCTATGCTTATTTCATATCCCCCCTTTTCTTTACGTACTATTCTACTTACTATACCTGCTGCTGTAGCATTATAGACTGTATTGTTACTCTTGCTCCCATCAGGATAAATCTGACCCCTTCCTCTGTTCCCGCCTACATATATGGGATATTTTAAGAAGTGAACGTCTTTCTTAGTAGCAGGGTCCGGGGAAAGAATGGGAAAGACAATTTCACTATATTTCTGACCAGGAACAGGACCTACCACAAGAATATTTCTTTTATTGGGGCGATAACTCTGAAAAGACAGATTGCCCATCTTTTCTTTCAGCTCGGGAGAAATACGATCGGGGGGAGCTAATTCGAATCCCTCGGGTAAAATAAGGACAGCCCCCACATTCAAAGCCCCCTTTTTACCATTAGCAAGAACTTGTTTCAGTTGCATATCATAGGGGATTCGAACAACTGCTTCAAATACAGTATCAGGAAGCACGGCTTGTGGAACCTCAATATCCACGGGCTTATTAGCTAAATGGCAATTGGCACATACAATACGCCCAGTTGCTTCTCGTGGATTTTTATAACCCTGCTGCGCAAAAATGGGATATGCGTTTGAAATAGATGTCCGAGTTATTACATATATCATGATCGATACGGAAATGAATCGAGTCATCTCTTCCTTTACCCAAGAAAAGGTATTTCTATTTTGCATGGTCCAATCATTGATCCCAGAAATTTCTACAATAAATTAGGTAGGTAGCTAGTATAGTTCCCTATCCACGATTCTGCCATTGTACTGGAATAATTATACTGAAATATAATATAGGAGGAATCTCTTGGGCGGGTAGAAGTATAAAGAGTGAGTAAGCTTAAAAATTATTTGTTTATGTACGAAGTAGCATCATGATTTGGTTGATATCAGCAGATCAAATGAGTTCTTCATCTTCATTCATTCATTGAATGATAAATCACTACAAGTGAAGGGGATACACGATTTAAATAATGGAAGATCCAATATTTCAAAATTGTATCTAGAATAACTGGAAAAGTGGAAACAAGACCAGATATAATTTGATCGTTATGAGCAAATCCAAAATCTTTGTAGACCGAACCAATCATTAGTTCCCAACCACGGGGTGAGTGGAATCCGATACATAAATCAGTTACTAAAAGAATCGAAAAAGCCTTTATTGTGTCGCTTAAGTTATAGAGGAATTCCTGAACCCAAGAATTAAGAATAACAAGTTCTTCATTACCCAGAATAGAATAACCACTTAGAATAGCAAAACAGATTATATTTGTCGAGAAATGCAAAACGATATGGATATGATCTTCATTGTGCATTTTGACCAATTGGAGCGTCTCTTTGTGGATTCCTATATGAAGCTTTTGTATCTGTGTCTCGGGATACTCTTTTATCATTTCGTCCAACAGGAATAGTTGTTCTAATTCTATGAATCTTTCCAGAACGTTCTTCTCTTGAATATCATTCAAAAAAGTTTTGGATTGCCCGGTATTCCACCAATTAGTAACCCAAGGTTCCAGACTTTTAGTAAATGAGAGAGAGATCCACCAGGGCAAAAAAACTATAGATGCAAGATATGGGAAGGGAGTCAATGCTTTCTTTTTTGGCACTTTTAATCTGTGAATTGTTAATGAACCCGCTTCATTCACCGACTCTATCTGATCCGATATTTTTATGAAGCATGAGTTCTATAACAAGGTATGGAACCTATGGATCTATTCCTTTTTTTGAATTGTTTAGTCCTTGGGTCTAGAAAGAATATAGAAATAGAATTAAGGGTCCGTTTCGAATGAAGAAATAATCCAATATTTTTCCCAGAAATATCAATCGGTCAAATCAAATTCGAACCAATTCTATCTTCATTTGTTTTTTTCGATGAATGGTTAAAAGAACCACTTGAAATAATGAATATTATTCGGATTTCGAGACGAAAGAACTCCCTTCAATTATTTGGAAATGTTCTGATATGTGTGATGAATACATACTTATTAGACTTTTTACTAGTATGAAAGAATTCCATATGCATAAAAAATCTTTTTGGTAGATCAAAATATTATTATGGTTGTTCCAGATACGTCCGCCTACTTTATTCTATAGGCTACAGCAGGATTACCAATGGAACGGGGAAAATAGAATCTAACACGTTCGAATGAACATTCCGAAGAAATTTCAGTTCCAAAAAGGGTTTCCGGGTTCCCTCCCTCAGGCCAAGAAAGCATTGATTCTCCTCTTCATTTCAATTCAATTGGCACGCGCAAAAAATAGGCTAATTCAGCAGCTTTTTGTTCAATTTCTCGTGGAGTAAAATTCTCATCAGTACGAGTCAAGGGAATGGCACCCTGGCCTCTGATTTCCATATAAAGGACACGTCGAGAATAAAGACCCCCTTTAACTTCCATTCTGATGGACTGGATATCTCTCATAAGAAATCGAAGGAAGATGCGACGATTTATTCCAGGAAATCCCCAACGAAAAATACACACTATTCCTTCTTTTCTATCGAATCGATCATAACCACTACCTACATTCCACGAAATTGTGCACCACAAATAGGAACTAATGAACAGACCCGCGATCCCATAGAAAGACATCACGATCCCTTGGGGAAAAAAAATGATTTGCTGAGATGGGAATAGGGATATCAGATTCCTACCAAGATAACTCGAAGTTCCAACCAATAAGAATCCTAGTGAACCTAAAAAAAGGATACAGGCCCAGCAGAAATTACTTGTTTTTCGAGACCCCGTTATAAGTTCTATCCATATACGTTCTGATCGCCAGTTCATACTAGATCCAGTTGCATCCTATTGGAATTGAGAAAAGAGAATAAGCCAAATGCATTTGATTTTACTTTTTTTTGCTCCCGAAGTAACTCTCATCAACTAGCACTATTATGGTGCGAACTATTAGGGGTAATTCATAGAATTGGTTAGATATAAAATAATAACATTCCGTTCATATGACCCCCTCTGTATATCTACATAATATCGATACGTTGACTTTCTATTTCAGATATCCGCCGATCCATTTTAAAACCACTATACCCCCGCATATACATGCATTTATCCATATATTATGGATCCGCATGCATAACAGCTTTTGATTTGTGCTCGGAGGGAGCCACGTGTCGTACCATATTCCACTAACTAGATATCTGTATTATGATCCAAGTCCAAGTGTTGAAATAAATTGATTAAATTTGGCCCTATCGGATCTAAATAATCTTATTTTTTTGAATATGAAGAGATAAAGAAGCCATTGCAATTGCTGGAAACATTAGGCCCACTAAAGGCACAAAAATAGAGGGTAAATTGAGATCTGTCATAGAATGGGTGCCTCGATTCAATATTTGTACCTGTTATAAGGATATCTTATGATAAATATATCTATTATAAATATTATTAAGTATATAATAAGTGCAAGGAATGTAGAACTAAACTAAACTAAATAAGTGTACCTATTCATCTTTCTACAAGAAATATATGGACGATAATCCGCTTTAGTATTTTTTTTCTACCGTCCTATCTTCTAATAAAGAGTTTCTTACGAGTTCCCTAAGGATTCGTTAGAATCCGATTCAACAGGAATTCCTAGTCAAAGATGTAGGTTCTGGGGAGATATAAAAATATGCAACACTTCCATTATAGATTTTCATTATTCTATCTATATATAGATATAGAATAATACGTATATCTATTAGTACGTATTAATACGAAAGAAGGG